TTGTAATAATGAAAAAAAAAAAAGAAAAAACCTAAACACAAAATTTTTAAATAGAGTCAAGACTCTAGATAAACCTGTAGATATAAATATAAATTCTCTTATCCTGAATGTACTCGAAAAAAAAAATAGATTAGGTAAATTAAAATTATATAAGAATAATACAAAAAAAGAATACTTACCTAAGGTATACGATCCCGTCTTGAATAGTGCATCCCGCGCACAAATTAAAATTTATTTTTCGTTTTCAATCGAAGACAAAAGTTCCATACAAAATTACATAGAAGGGGGTTGGAAAAATAAGATTCGAGATCTCTTTCTTATTTTTAATAACTTCGAATTTGAACAGAAAAAAAATGCATTTGATAGAATAGATAAAAAATCATTAAAAAAAGAAATTAGGTTTTTGTTGAACTTAATTAAAGAATTTGCTGAAAAAGCAAGATCAAGTTTTAATTTAAAAAAAAATAATTTATTTCCTGACTATAAACAAGTAAGAATTAATCCGGAAGGTCAAAAAAAAAAAATTCTATTGAAAATAGTTCAGGCTGATCCTAACAATAAAGACATTCTAAAGCAAGTTATTAAGCTAAACGAAATAAAAAAAAAAGTACCTCGATGGTCATACAAATTAATCGACTTTTTTAATTTAGAACAAGAGGAGAGCGAAAACGAAGAAATTTTGAAAACGAATTCGCCGATTCGTTCAAGAAAAAGAAAACGTGTAGTAGTTTTTAATTATGATCTAGAAGACACCGATACCTCTAGTAATCCCCAGGATCCTAATAATAATGATGATGAAACAGACGACATTTATTTGATACGTTATTCACAACAATCAGATTTTCGGCGAGACATAATCACAGGCTCTCTACGAGCCCAAAGGCGTAAAACAGTTATTTGGAAAGCCTTTGAAGCAAATGTACATTCCCCCACTTTTTTGGACCGAATAGATAAAGACGTTTCTTTTTCTTTTGATATTTCCGAGACAATTAAAAAAAATTTCCAAAATTGGGTACGGAAAAACACAGAATTAAAAATTCTAGATTATACAGAGAAAAGGGCAAAAGAAAGTACTAAAAAAAAAGCTAACAAAAGAGAAGAAGAAAAAAGAAGAGAGAAAGCACGGATAGAAATAGGAGAAGCCTGGGATAGGCTTGTAGTTGCTCAAGTAATAAGAGGTCTTGTATTAATAACCCAATCAATTTTGAGAAAATATATTATATTACCATTATTGATAATAGTTAAAAATATGGGTCGTATACTATTATTTCAATTTCCCGAATGGTCCGAAGATTTAAGGGATTGGAAAAGAGAAATGCATGTTAAATGTACCTATAACGGCGTTCAATTATCAGAAAAAGAATTTCCTAAAAACTGGTTAAGAGACGGTATTCAGATAAAGATCCTATTTCCTTTTCGTCTGAAACCTTGGCACAAATCTAAGTTTAAGCGACGAGAAACTTATAATTATCCAATGAAAAATAAAGAACAAAAAAATGATTTTTTTTTTTTAACAGTTTTTGGAACGGAAACTGAACTTCCTTTTGGTTCTCCACGAAAACAACGTTCATTTTTTGAACCTATTCTTAAACAACTCAAAAAAAAATTGATAAAATTGAAAAATAAATGTTTTAGAGTTCTAATAATTTTAAAAAAAAGAAGAAATTTTTTTCTAAATATCTCAAAAGAAAGAAAAAAAGGTTTTATTAAAAACATTAAATTTATAAAAAAACAAATAAAAGAATTAGCAAAAATGAACCAAATTCTATTATTTGGATCGAAACAAATAGAAATATATGAATTGAATGAAAGCAAAAAAGAAAAAACTTTGACTTTGATAAGAAATAATGAGATAATTAATGAATTATCGATTAACATTGAATCTACGAATTTCACAACTTTTTCATTGAAAAAAAAAAAAATACAAGATCTAACTGATCGAAGACAGACAACCATAAATAAAATACAAACTATTTCAAAAGACAACAAAAAAAAAATTATAAGCCTACATATAAATATTAGTTTTAACAAAATGAGTTATGATGATAAAAGGTTGGAATCGCCAAAAAATATTAGGCAGATATTAAAAAGAAAAAAAGTTCAACTAATTCGTAAAGCAAAATTTTTTATAAACTTTTTCATTGAAAGAATATATATAAATATATTTTTATATATCAGTAATTTTCCTAGAAAAAGTGCACAACTTTTTTTTTATTTTTTTTTTGAATCAACAAAAAAAAATTATTATAAATACAGTTCCTATAGGAACTGTATTTACAATAATGAAACAAATCAAAACAAAATTGATAAAACAAAAAAAAAAAAAACTCAGCTTATTTATACTATAAAAGGGTCACTTTCTAATATTAGTAATAAGAACTCACATACTTTTTTTGACTTATCTTATTTATCACAAACATATGTCTTTTACAAATTTTTACAAAACACAGTCTTTAACTTTTATAATTTATATAAGTTAAGATTGAGATATGTCTTTCAATATAATGGACCATCTCTTTTTCTTAAGACTGAAATAAAGGATTATTTTATTGGAACACATAAAATATTACATTCCAACTTAAGGCATAAGAACCTAGGAAATTTTGGAATACATCAATGTAAAAATTTGATAAAAGGGTATTATCAAGATGATTTATCTCCGTCTACGTTAGTAAGACAAAAAAGTAAAAATATAGACTTTATATTTCAAAATAAACATTTAAATTTAAACAAACCTTTTTCATATGAAAAAAACCAATTAATTATCTTCGAAAAAAAAAAAAAAAATGTTAAAAAACAACATAGATACAATCTTTTATCATATAATTTTATTAAATATAAGGATAAGAACCATTCTTCTATTTTTGGATTACCCTTACAAGTAAATCCTAACCAATATTTTTTATATAATTACAACGAACGTAAACGAATTTTTTTTAAAACGCCAGTAGGTGTTCCGATCAATAATTATCTAGTAGAAACTAATATTATTGATAGAAAATATTTTGATTGGATATTTCTGAATTTTCATCTTAGAAATCAAATTGATATTGGGGCTTGGAGCAATATGGATACTGAAGCCAACAATAAGAAATATACTAAGATTAGTACTAATTATTATAAAATAATTGATAAAATGGACAAGAAAGGTCTTTTTTATCCCACGATTCATCACAATCAAGAAATCAACCCATCCACTAAAACAAAACTTTTTGATTGGATGAGAATGAATGAAGAAATACTAAGTTGTTCCATATCAAATTTCGAGATTTGGTTTTTCCCAGAATTTTTGCTACTTTCTAATTCGTATAAAATTAAATCATGGGACATATCAATCAAATTTATCTTTAATGTAAACAAAAATGCCAGCGAAACTAAAAACACCGCTGTAAAAAAAAAAAAAAATAGTTTTATATCAATTTTTTCAAATGAAAAAAAATCTCTTGAAGTAGAAAAAGAAAATCAAAGAGAAAAAAAACGCGCTTTCCAAGCAGATTTTGAATCAACTCTCTTAAACCACGAAAAATATATTGAAGAAAATTCTGCGATATCAAAGATGAAAAAAAAGAAAAAACAATACAAGAAGAACATAAATATATACAGGGGGTTTGATTTCTTACTAAAACGATATTTGCTATTTCAATTGAGATGGGATGATCTTTTAAATCAAAAAACAATGAATAACATTAAAGTATATTGTCTGCTACTTAGACTGATAAACCCAAAAGAAGTTACTATAGCCTCTATTCAAAGGGGAGAACTGAGTCTAAATATTTTAATGATTCAGAAAAATTTAACTCTTACAGAATTGCTTAAAAAGGGAATATTACTTATCGAACCCATTCGTCTGTTTATAAAAAAGGAAAAGGAAGGACAATTTATTATGTATCAAACTGTAGGTATTTCTGTGGTTCATAAGAGTAAGTACACAATTAATCGAAGGTACCGAGAAAAAGACCATGTTGATAATAAAAATTATGATGAATTCATTCCAAAACATCAAAAGATGGCTGAAAATAGAGCCAAAAATCATTCTGATTTGTTTGTTCCTGAAAGTTTTTTATCCCCTAGACATCGTCGAGAATTGAGAATTCTAATTTGTTTCTGTTTTATGAATAGAAATGGTATGCCCCTAAATGCGACGTTTTGTAATGAAAATAAGGTAACAAGTCCAGTTTTCAATAAAAGAAAAAGAGATAAAAATACACTACTTAAATTAAAGTTTTTTCTTTGGCCTAATTATCGATTAGAAGATTTCGCTTGTATCAATCGCTATTGGTTTGATACCAACAATGGCAGTCGTTTCAGTATGGTAAGGACACATATGTATCCGAAATTTAAAAATGAACAGACCATGTACTGAAATAAAGTTAAATACAGATGAATTTACTTTATTTCCCGTGTTGGATGGATTGCGTATATGAAGACAAAAAGAAGCACACATACGTTTTTTTACATTCCATTTTGCTACATGATACTAATTCAATGACATATCAATATCTATAAATGATGAAAAAATATTCGTCATTTATTTTATTTTAAAATTTTTATTTTAGGGGTATAATTTTTATCTTTTGTGAGTGTAGACAACCATCCTTTTGTCTACCTATTTGAATACAATTTTAAAATTGCTAATTTTGAACAAAATTAAGATTATTCTATTGTGTATGCAAAAAAAAATGAGTAGCACTATTATTATTGATCAATAAAAATATCTATTAATTAAGGTAAGGGCCGTGGGGGGAGGAGGAAAAGATTTAATTTCATGGTAAAAAAGTCATTCATCTCGGTTATTTCGTACGAAGAAAAAGAAGAAAATAAGGGGTCTGTTGTATTTCAAATACTAAGGCTAACTAATAGGATACGAACACTTTCGTCACATTTGGAATTGCACAGAAAAGACTATTTATCGAAGAGAGGCCTCCACAAAATTTTGGGAAAACGCCAAAGGATGCTGTCTTATTTGTCAAAGAAAAATAGAATACGTTATAAACAATTAATTAATCAGTTAAATATTCGGGACTCAAAAACGCGTTAATTTGAAGAGTCGTTTTGAATTATTTGATTTATTAGATCTTGAATTTTAATGAACTTATTTTAACTTTCACTAATTCATGAAAGAATGAACGGAGGAAAAACCTATGAATATACCAGCTACAAGAAATGACCTCATGATAGTAAATATGGGCCCCCACCACCCATCAATGCATGGCGTTCTTCGACTCATCGTTACTCTCGACGGTGAAGATGTTATTGATTGTGAACCAATATTAGGTTATTTACATCGAGGAATGGAAAAAATTGCGGAAAACCGAACAATTATACAATATCTGCCTTATGTAACACGTTGGGATTATTTAGCTACCATGTTCACAGAAGCAATAACCGTAAATGGGCCAGAGTTGTTGGGAAATATCCAAGTACCTAAAAGAGCCAGCTATATCCGAACAATTATGTTGGAGTTGAGTCGTATAGCTTCGCATCTCTTATGGCTCGGTCCTTTTATGGCAGATATTGGGGCGCAGACTCCTTTCTTCTATATTTTCAGAGAAAGAGAATTAGTATATGATCTATTTGAAGCCGCCACTGGGATGAGAATGATGCATAATTTTTTTCGTATTGGAGGAGTAACGGCCGATTTACCTTATGGCTGGATCGATAAATGTTTAGATTTTTGTGATTATTTTTTAACAGGAGTTACTGAATATCAAAAACTTATTACACGAAATCCTATTTTTTTAGAACGAGTTGAAGGGGTAGGCATGATTGGAAAAGAGGAAGTCAAAAATTGGGGTTTATCAGGGCCAATGCTGCGAGCTTCTGGAATACAATGGGATCTCCGTAAAGTTGATCATTATGAGTGTTACGACGAATTTGATTGGGAAGTACAGTGGCAAAAAGAAGGAGATTCATTAGCTCGTTATCTAGTTCGAATTGGCGAAATGACAGAATCCATAAAAATTATTCAACAGGCTTTAGAAGGAATTCCGGGGGGGCCGTATGAAAATTTAGAAATCCGATACTTTGATAGAGAAAAGAATCCAGAATGGAATGATTTTGACTATCGATTTTTTAGTAAAAAACCTTCTCCCACATTTGAATTGCCGAAACAAGAACTCTATGTGAGAGTTGAAGCCCCAAAGGGAGAATTGGGAATTTTTTTAATAGGAGATCAGAGCGTTTTTCCTTGGAGGTGTAAAATTCGCCCGCCTGGTTTTATCAATTTGCAAATTCTTCCTCAGTTAGTTAAAAGAATGAAATTGGCTGATATTATGACAATACTCGGTAGCATAGATATCATTATGGGAGAAGTTGATCGTTGAAATGATAATTGATAGAACAGAAGTACAAGATATCAATTCTTTTTCTAGATTGGAATTTTTAAAAGAGGCTTATGGAATTATATGGATACTTATTCCTATTTTTACTCTTATATTGGGAATTACAATGGGTGTACTAGTAATTGTATGGTTAGAAAGAGAAATATCTGCAGGGATACAACAGCGTATTGGCCCTGAATACGCCGGCCCTTTAGGAGTTCTTCAAGCTTTAGCCGATGGGACAAAACTTCTTTTCAAAGAAAATATCTTTCCATCTAGAGGAGATACTCGTTTATTCAGTATCGGACCATCCATAGTGGTCATATCCATTTTAGTAAGCTATTCAGTAGTTCCCTTTGGTTCTCGCCTTGTTTTATCGGATCTCAATATTGGTCTTTTTTTATGGATTGCCGTTTCAAGTATTTCTCCCATTGGCCTTCTTATGTCAGGATACGGGTCAAATAATAAATATTCTTTTTTAGGTGGTCTACGGGCTGCTGCTCAATCGATTAGTTATGAAATACCATTAACTTTATGTGTGTTATCAATATCTCTACGTGCGGTTCGTTAAGACAAAAATTCTTTTCTATTTCTTCCTTTATAGTAAAGTAAGAGGGCGGAATGCATTGAGAAAATATCTTCATTTTTTATTCAGTATTTGGCTGGATGAACTAAATCAGAAAGTTATATGAGTGAAAGAAAACAGCTTATAGATAAAATGGCAGTAAAAAAATGGAGTCTCATTTTCTATGTATAAGAGTTAGAGAACTGAACGGAAATAAACATAAGCGGAAGAAAGCGTTTGCCCCAAGATTTGGTAATTAGTCATCCTGACTTGAAGCGGGTTAAAAAGATCCACCAGAGTGAGTTTTCACTATCGTTTATATATATTATCATACATGGATTACCTTTAACGGATGATTGAACAAAAACGAGCGGATGAGTAGAAACACCAAGATACACAAAGGATTTGTAATGGAGATTATGTAAAAGAATATTTCTGCATAATGTACAAAGAATATTTATTGGGGCTTTAAGTTGGTAGAAATGATTAGGCAGTACTCCCCACGATTCCGATCCAGAGTATGCTCCTATCCGTCGATTAAATAAATAACCATTGGAAACGAAATAATCCTTTGTTTTGATTTTGTAAATCCAATCTTCGCAGAAACAGAAAGAAGAATAGAAACGAAAAAAAAGATAAAGAAATACAATTACAGTAAAAAAAGAATAAAAAATAAATTTTTTATTCTTTCCTTTCTATATTTATATAGATAGCATTCGTACTATAATACATGAATTTATGTATAATTTTTTTCGTAAGTTAAAAGAAAGGGTTATTGATATCTTTATACGGAGTATTTGATTGAAGAATTAAGCTATTACTCAACAAAGAAAACTTAAAATGATTACTGAAATTATTAAATCAAAGGATTAAGATCAATTCAGAAGCACTTTAATTTTTTTAATTTATATATTTATATTAAAAAATTTAGATTATTAATAATCTAAATTTTTATTAAAGCAAAACAGACAGAATTCAATTGGTCTAATTCGGGATTGTCGGGATCGTACAAAAAATTTTGATCTTATACATCTTATAAACATATCAAGATAAAATAATACCGACCCACGCTTTAGATTTATTTAAGGCCCTCAAGGAGCCGTATGCGGTGAAAATCTCATGTACGGTTCTGGAATAGCGATGGAAACAGTGATGGTATCACCGACTATAATTATCTAATAGTTCAAGTACAGTTGATATAGTTGAGGCACAATCAAAATATGGTTTTTGGGGGTGGAATTTGTGGCGTCAACCTATAGGGTTTATTTTTTTTCTAATTTCTTCCCTAGCAGAATGTGAAAGATTACCTTTTGATTTACCAGAAGCAGAAGAAGAATTAGTAGCAGGTTATCAAACCGAATACTCAGGTATCAAATTTGCTTTATTTTACGTTGCTTCCTATTTAAACCTATTAGTTTCTTCATTATTTATAACAGTTCTTTATTTGGGCGGTTGGAATTTATCTATTCCGTACATATTTGTTTCTGAGTTTTTTGAAATAAATAAAACATACGGTGTTTTTGAACCGACAATTGATATGTTTATTACATTAGCTAAGACTTATTTGTTCTTGTTCATTTCTATCACAACAAGATGGACTTTACCTAGGATAAGAATGGACCAGCTATTGAATCTTGGATGGAAATTTCTTTTACCTATTTCTCTCGGTAATCTATTATTAACAACTTCTTCTCAACTATTTTCACTGTAAAAGAATATAATATTCTATATTTCGTACTTGGATCAAACAAGAGAAAAAAACAAAGATAAAATTATATATATTCACGATATGTTTTCTATGATAACTGGGTTCATGAACTATGGTCAACAAACAGTACGGGCTACAAGGTACATTGGTCAAAGTTTCATGATTACCTTATCCCACGTAAATCGTTTACCCATAACTATTCAATATCCTTATGAAAAGGTAATCACCGCGGAGCGTTTCCGTGGTCGAATCCATTTTGAATTTGATAAATGTATTGCTTGTGAAGTATGTGTTCGTGTATGTCCTATAGATCTACCCGTCGTTGATTGGAAATTGGAAACTGATATTCGAAAGAAAGGATTACTTAATTACAGTATTGATTTCGGAATCTGTATATTTTGTGGTAACTGTGTTGAGTATTGTCCAACAAATTGTTTATCAATGACTGAAGAATATGAACTTTCTACTTATGATCGTCACGAATTGAATTATAATCAAATTGCTCTGGGTCGTTTACCAATGGCAGTAATTGATGATTATACAATTCGAACAATTTTGAATTCGACTCAAATAAAAAATAAGTAAATTCTTGATTAAATAAAATTTTTGAATTACTAGGATTTAGTTTTGATTTAAAGAAATGAGTTTTTCCTTTTTGTTTGGTCTCAATAATTAATAACTACAAATATCAACAGGTGATTAGTTGGTAAGAATTACGTCTTAATTTGTATTGAAATTTCATTAATTAATATCTCTGATATAATTAATATATATGATATTGATATTATTTCGAAATGGATAGTTTTTTCGAAATAGATATTTTCGTATTCGAGCTACTCTTACTCTATTCAGAGAAAACATGAAATTTGTCCAATAAATGTACCCACATTAATTCATACCTCTTAGTAGGTAATGCAAGTAGAAATTTCTTATGAATCATCAACTATATTTTTCTGGTCTGGTTCTCAATAAGGTCATGAAAAAGATTTCGATTTATCTATCTCTTATTTTACATATAATGGATTTGCATGGACCCATACATGATTTTCTTTTAGTCTTTCTGGGATTAGGTCTTATCTTAGGAGGTATAGGAGTAGTATTACTTACCAACCCAATTTATTGTGCCTTTTCGTTGGGATTAGTTCTTGTGTCTATATCTCTATTCTATATTCTATCCAATTCATATTTTGTAGCTGCTTCCCAACTCCTTATTTACGTGGGAGCTATAAATGTTTTAATCATATTTGCTGTGATGTTTATGAATGGTTCAGACTACTACAAAGATTTTAATCTTTGGACAATTGGGAATGGGGTTACTTTGCTGGTTTGTACAAGTCTTTTTGGTTTACTAATTACTATTATTACAGATACGTCATGGTATGGCATTATTTGGACTACAAGATCAAACCAGATTATAGAGCACGATTTGATAAGTAATAGTCAACAAATTGGAATTCATTTATCAACAGATTTTTTTCTTCCATTTGAATTCATTTCGATAATTCTTTTAGCCGCTTTGATAGGTGCAATTTCCGTGGCGCGCCAATAAAAAATCTATCAAATTATCAACAAATTAAACGTTATTTTGTGTTATCACATTTATTTTCCTTCAATTTAGAATTTAAAATTGTTTATGTCTAAAAAAGAAATTCTTTTATTCGACCTATTCCCAATATATTTCTTTGTTCCATACTTTATTTTATATACTAGTCAATTGAATGCCTTGCCTTGTTGTTCATATTATATTTAAATGAATCGAAATTAATAAGGAGTTGGTTAATGATGCTCGAACATGTACTTGTTTTGAGTGCCTACTTATTTTCTCTCGGCATATATGGATTGATCACCAGCCGAAATATGGTTAGAGCTCTTATGTGTCTTGAACTTATACTGAATGCGGTTAATATAAATTTAGTAACATTTGCTGATTTTTTTGACAGTCGCCAATTAAAAGGAAATATTTTCTCCATTTTTGTTATAGCCATTGCAGCCGCTGAAGCAGCTATTGGACCAGCTATTGTTTCATCAATTTATCGTAACAGAAAATCAACTCATATCAATCAATCGAATTTGTTGAATAAGTAATAGGAATTCTAAGTAGTATTAACCAAACTATACAAATTAGAATATTCATAAATTTGAATTAGCCGATATTATACATAATGTATGATCATGTTTGCGAAATATAGAAGAAATCAAAGTATATAGAAGAAATCAAAGTATATAGAAGAAATCAAAGTATCTTGGTTCTTTCCCACGAGTCGATCCCTAAGTAGATTGATTAGAAAAATTCTGGTAAATCTAAATCGTTGATTGATCTGGTATCTAAATATATGAGTGATTTACAAGTTTACTAGATCGAAAATCTTTTATTAACAAAAATAATCGATAGATCCAATGTCACATTCCGTAAAGATTTATGATACGTGTATAGGGTGTACTCAATGTGTCCGAGCTTGCCCCACAGATGTATTAGAAATGATACCTTGGGACGGGTGTAAAGCTAAGCAAATTGCTTCTGCTCCAAGAACAGAGGATTGTGTGGGTTGTAAAAGATGTGAATCTGCCTGTCCAACGGATTTCTTGAGTGTTCGAGTTTATTTGTGGCATGAAACAACTCGAAGTATGGGTCTAGCTTATTGATACGTTCCAAAAAATCCGACTTGAATACGACTACATTTTATTTTTTTACCTTTACCGACAAAAGCGCGTGCTCAAAAAAAATCTTTTTTTTGAGCACGCGCTTTTCTGGTCCAAGTGTATCTTGTTTTTACCACGAATTTTTTTCCTTGGTTAACAATAGTTGTAGTTTTGCCAATATTTGCGGGTTCCTTAATTTTATTATTTCCTCATAGAGGAAATAAGGTAATTAAATGGTATACTTTATGTATATGTATAATAGAACTCCTTCTAACAACCTATGCATTCGGGTATCATTTCCAATTGGACGAGCCATTAATCCAATTGACAGAGGATTATAAATGGATCGATTTTTTTGATTTTTCCTGGAGATTGGGAATAGATGGAATTTCTATAGGACCCATTTTGCTGACGGGATTTATAACAACTTTAGCTACTTTAGCGGCTCGGCCGGTTACTCGAGAATCCCGATTATTCCATTTCCTGATGTTAGCAATGTATAGCGGTCAAATAGGACCATTTTCTTCTCAAGACATTTTACTTTTTTTCATTATGTGGGAATTAGAATTAATTCCAGTTTATCTACTTATATCGATGTGGGGAGGAAAGAAACGTTTGTATTCAGCTACAAAATTTATTTTGTACACTGCAGGAAGTTCCGCCTTCTTATTAATGGCAATTCTAGGTATTTGTTTAGCTGGTTCGAATGAACCTACATTAAATTTTGAAACATCAACTAATCAATCGTATCCTGTAGCACTCGAAATTCTATTCTATATTGGATTTTTTATTGCCTTTGCTGTTAAATCGCCGATTATACCCTTACATACTTGGTTACCAGACACTCATGGAGAGGCACATTACAGTACTTGTATGCTTCTAGCCGGAATTTTATTAAAAATGGGAGCGTATGGATTGGTTCGGATCAATATGGAATTATTACCCCGCGCCCATTCTATATTTTCTCCTTGGTTGATGATGGTCGGCACAATTCAAATAATCTATGCGGCTTCAACATCTCCCGGTCAACGTAATTTAAAAAAAAGAATAGCTTATTCCTCCGTATCTCATATGGGTTTCATCATTATAGGATTTGGTTCTATAAGCGATACAGGACTCAACGGATCCATTTTACAAATAATTTCTCATGGATTTATTGGAGCTGCACTTTTTTTCTTGGCAGGAACAAGTTATGATCGAATACGTCTCGTTTATCTCGATGAAATGGGCGGAATGGCTATCACACTTCCAAAAATATTTACGACTTTCAGTATGTTATCAATGGCCTCTCTTGCATTACCGGGCATGAGTGGTTTTGTTGCAGAATTGATAGTATTTTTTGGAATACTTACTAGCCCAAAATTTCTTTTAATGCCAAAAATACTAATTACTTTTGTAATGGCAATTGGAATAATATTAACTCCTATTTATTCATTATCTATGTTACGACAGATGTTCTACGGATACAAGCTTTTTAATGCTAATGCCCCAAACTCCTATTTTGGTGATTCTGGCCCGCGAGAATTGTTTGTTGCGATATCTATTCTTTTACCCGTAATATCCATTGGTATTTATCCAGATTTCGTTTTCTCACTATCAGTTGACAAAGTCGAAGCCCTTCTATCTAATTATTTTTATCCATAGTTTTCGTGAGTAAACAAAAAAAAAAAAATCCTATTATTTTTAAAATTGTTTGTTCGAAAATGAAAAAAAAAAGAGTCCTTTATTATTCTCTGAAATTTGAGAAAAAAAAAAAGTTATAATTATATTATAACCGGGTATGTCATCAAGCGAGAACCCTTTGTTTTGATTTGCTTCATTCCCATTATTTGATTCAAAAGGTTCTCGCTTGATTTTGATTACACGAAGTTTTCTTATATACACTTATACTGTCCTATGTTTATTTTCTAGTTTTCAAGTACTTTTCTTTCTTAAATTCAATTAGATGTTAATGTAAATGAACCATAACTATGCAACCCTATTCCTAATAAATTAACCCCAAAATAGCACATCCAAATTATAACAAAGCCCATCGAGGCCACAATTGCAGAATTTACACTTTCCAATTTTTTTTTTGTTCGAGTATGTAAATAAATTGCAAATACGGTCCAAGTAATAAATGCCCAAGTCTCCTTTGGATCCCAATTCCAATATGATCCCCATGCTTCATTAGCCCATACGGCTCCCGAAAGAATACCTATCGTTAAAAAGATAAAGCCTAAACTAATAATACGATAACTCCAAAGATCCAATTGTTGAATCAATTGAAATCTGTAATAATTCCTAGAAGAAAGAAAAGAAGTGTTTATGAAATGATTATTTTTTTCTATTATGTATTGACTCTCGCCCAGCGAAAATGGCTCATTTTTGCTTTTAGTAAAAATCCTTATGAAATTTTGAAATGAAATGACTAGAAGAACTAGTGATAATAATGATCCACATAAGAGAGCTGCATAGCCCAACACCATCATACTTACGTGCATCATTAACCAATGGGATTGTAGAGCGGGTACTAATATTTCGGATCGATTCATTTCAGTTAAAAGACCCGAAGTAGCAAAACCTTGGGTAAAAATAGCACTTGGTGCGGTTATTTCGTTTAAATAGTTTTTTTTTTTTTTTAAATACGGAATCATATGAATACTGGATAAACTCCATGAAAGAAAGATTAATGATTCATATAAATTACTTAATGGTAAATGTTGTAAATAAATCCAACGAGTAACTAATAATCCTGTTATACAGGAAAAAGTCGCCATCATCCCCTTGTCTGACGAATCATATAATCCTACGATTTCATTTACTAATAAGGTTAGCAAATAAATTGTAATTAGAATTGAAACGACTGAAAAGGATATATGTGTTAATATATGCTGTAAAATGGAAAAGATCATAAAATTTTTTTAAATAAAAAAAAGTGAATTGAATTAATTATAGGACTTACTCTTTTAGAAGAGGCCATGCCGCCACTCGGACTCGAACCGAGATGCTCTAGCACTGCTTCCTAAGAGCAGCGTGTCTACCGATTTCACCATAGCGGCTTGTTCGAAATCATAATAACCTTTTTATATTCAATTGTCGAGAGTGAAGTAATCAATTCAATATAAATTTATATATTTTTTATTGATCCTCCGGTTGAAACATAGGATCTAAACTGGGCGTATTCGTCCTATAATCACTTAAAAAAAGTAAAAGGATTTTTTTATTCTTTTTTATTGGGTTAAACCAAAAGTAAAGTTAGGATATATCTATTGATAATAACTTAAAGAAAGAATGATTTATAAAACACATTTTGAATTTAATTAATTAGTTTGAACAGCCTATTAGTGATAGTGACTACAAATTTTCTACATGTTCTTCTCTAATTAATTTATTAAATATATTCACTATACATTTAATATACTAAATACTAAAGTTATGCTCTAAAATTTAGACAATAAAAGCTAAAATTTTTTTATTATCGAATCGATGGGGATTTTTATTTTCCCCATCATAAAAACGATAAAGTATAAGGTTAAATCTTGTTTTGTTCTTGCATTTATTCTTTATTTGAAAAAAAAAAGGTATAACATTTTAATTTAAATAAAGTATACACACGAATTGTTTTTTATTATAAATATAAAAGCGAAACAAACGAAACAAATAAAATATGGATCGGGTCAAAACAAAACATTAGAGAAATTAGAGAATATAAATTTTTATTTATATTTATATATTTTTTTTTTCATTTTATATATATTTATATTAACCTATATAAATATATAAATATTATCTTAAATATTATTTTAAAATTTTTTTAGTATTTTTTTTTTTATTAATAAGCATATAAAGCATATAACTAAAATCGAAAATCTTTTTTTTTTTAATAATACAATTTTTAAAAATTTTTTCTAACTTGTAATATAAAATAAAACTTATAAAGAAATTAGAAACAAATTCGACTGACTGCTTTTCAAATCAAAATAACTCAGATTATTCCAATCTTTGATTATTTATTTGTTGCATAAAAAAAACTTTTTGAATTCCTTGTAGAAAGAGATTTACCTAACGAAAAGGCTTTCAATGCTGCCCAATATACTTTCTTTTTCCAAATATTTTTACGAATACGTTTTTTTGAGATAGAAGTACGTTTTTTCGGAACTGCCATTAAAAAATTATAATAAGTTTTTAGTTTCTATAGTTGGATGTCAAAGACATCTATTATCTAGTGTTCAAAATAAATTGTTCTTTATTATCCAGCTATCTATCTATCTATTTATTTTCTAGATTGTACTCCTTTCATAAAAAATCGCGTAACGTAAATAGACTATAAATATAGTACTGGGAACAAAAAATATTTATATTATAAATAATATAAAATATAAATAAAAAACGATTTTTTTATATTCTAGACAATATCGAATAATTCATATTTATTTTATTGTTTCTCTTATATCCTCATTCAAATCCATATCTATAAAATTCACTATGCCAAAAAAATCTAATTGATTAAATTTGATCTGATAATAAAAAAAATAAAAAAAAAGACTGTGTACCCTTCTTTAATGTTCCTGTATAGCTTATTTTTGTAGCGCTACATTCATTTAGATAGTTAATAAAATGGGGCTAAAATACATAAATACATACTAAAAAATATCGAAAGTTTTAATAAACCAACCCCTATACCTTTACCTTATTAATTTTTTAATTTAATTGGCCAGGCTCACAAAAAAAAGTACATCTAATTTTAAAAGTGCCAATATAAATCGTTTTCTAAAAGCTATATATATATAGCTTTTATTTTTAATTATAAATTCCTCCTTTTAATTTTAGGTAAAATCAAGTCTTGGATGTCATAGTTTGAAGATCATAGTCTTTACTAAAAAAAGGAAATGTCTTTTATTGTAATAAAATACAATCAACTCAGCTCCAAAAATAAATCGGTTTCGGTTAATGATTATGAATTCTCTAACTACAATAAATAACCTTTCTGGGAAAAATTATATTTTTTTGGGATTCAGATCAAATACTTGTTTTCGTGTAATTATTTACCTTTTCTCTATAGATATAGAAATTGTTGTAATATTTAATAATACGTAATACTAATTAAGATGAAAATGGAAATTTTCTTTTTTTTAATACAATTTTACAAAAAACGTACTAGGTTTATTTTTCAATAGTAATTTGTTCATATCATTTGAACAATTTTAATCTCTTGATTTGATGAAATTTTTAAAATAGTTAAAAAGGATTAAAAAAAATTAAGGCTAGAAAATTTTTTAGTAATTTTTTATTTTATTAACCGATCCTTTTCATTTCAAAAAAAAATAAGAGCCGGTAAATCAGAAACAATTAATTAAGATAAAACTAAAAAGATTTTTATGGAATATACATATCAATATTCATGGATTTTACCTTTTATTCCCCTTCCAGTTCCTATATTAATAGGAGTAGGACTTCTACTTTTTCCAACGGCAACAAAAGATCTTCGCCGTATGTGGGTTTTTCCTAGTGTTTTATTCTTAAGTATAGTTATGAGTTTTTCAACCTATTTATTTATTCAACAAAAAAATAACCCTTCTATCTATCTATCTATATGGTCTTGGACTATCAATAATGACTTTTCTTTAGAATTTGGTTTTTTGGCTGACCCACTTACTTCTATTATGTTAATATTAATCACTACGGTTGGAATTATGGTTCTTATTTATAGTGACAATTATATGTCTCATGATCTGGGATATTTGAGATTTTTTGCTTATATGAGTTTTTTCAATACTTCAATGTTAGGATTAGTTATTAGCTCGAATCTGATACAAATTTATTTTTTTTGGGAATTAGTTGGAATGTGTTCTTATCTATTAATCGGTTTTTGGTTCACCCGGCCTACTGCAGCGAATGCGTGTCAAAAGGCTTTTGTAACTAATCGCGTTGGAGATTTTGGTTTATTATTAGGAATTTTGGGTTTTTATTGGATAACGGGCAGTTTAGAATTTTGGGATTTGTTTGAAATATTCAATAACTTGGTTTATAATAATGAAGTTAATTTTTTATTTGCTACTTTGTGTGCCTTTCTATTATTTGCTGGTGCTATTGCTAAATCTGCTCAATTTCCCCTTCATGTATGGTTACCTGATGCTATGGAAGGTCCTACCCCTATTTCAGCTCTTATACATGCCGCTACTATGGTAGCGGCAGGAATTTTTCTTGTTGCCCGGCTTCTCCCGCTTTTAATAGTTTTACCCTACATAATGAATCTAATAGCTTTGATAGGTATAATAACCTTAC